TTGAATTCAAAAAAAAAGTAGGACGGGCCTTTCATCGTATGCCCATCCCCCTCATATTGAAGTTAATTACTTAAAAAAACCTTACGTACCATATCTATTTGAATTTTCAATGATGCATTCTAAATTGAAATACGAAAGAAAAGCCTCTATATTCCCTATCTCTTATTCCCTATCCCTTAAACTTAAATGAGGTAACCAATTATTAATTCTCTGTGGATTTCTTGAATTTTAAACAAGAGGGGTTTCGTGGTACTAATTGAATTCAATCAACGGGATTAAGTCTCTTACGACTGGGTTAGGGTAAAATAAAAAATAGGAACAACTACTTAATCTGGACCTCTTAGTCTTTGTACCTAGACTAGCTCGTCTAGCATCCCATAAAAGAGGATCCTTTTTTGATTTATGATTCATATTCATCATCCCCATAGAATTCGGGGAGTAGATAGGACTTAAACAGCAATGGAAGGTATAAATTTTAATATCTATGTCTATCCGAATCTCATTAACAATCAATTCCATATGTAACAGATGTATTTTCTTTGAACCTCATTTTTAGACATTTTGTCTTTGGCTCTAATGAGAATAATTAGAAATCAATGTAACAATTGAGGCAGGGGGTGATTTAGACACTCTATTCACTTTACTTTATGGAAAGATTACAGAAAAATTACTGAACCGCAAGTCAAATACGTATAAAATGAAGAAATGCTTATATGTATGTATGTATTGTTATCATTCTATTTCAGTGACAACGGTGTTTCGATTTTTGTGAAAAAGATTTGTGATCCAAATATTTAACATAGAATATCCATAATTTAATTACTTCCAGTGACAATTGTTCAGTTTCTCTGATAGATACAGAAATCCCCTATTCTTTCAATTCTGATTTTATCAATCAGATGAAAGAATAATGACCTAAATCTTCCCTTACATATAAGTCTTTTTTATCCACTCCACAGAAAGAAATTGGATTTGCTTTTCGATCTATCTATATGCTTTAAATCAGTGATGATGGTTCAATTCGAAAAGAAACATGGATTTATCTCTCTTATGATGATCAAAATCAAATGCGGTACTTACTGTAAAACATTATTCAACTAATGATGTCGAAGTAGGAAATTTTTTCAATTAAATATTTTTAATGATTTCTTATGAGTCCTTGGTACTTGAAGACGTGTGAGATTGGTGAATCTATCCTATTGAGTCACTCAAAGATACAGATTCAAAAAGAACTTATTTATTCGTGTTATTTATATTTGTGTTATTTATAAATAATAAAAAAAAAAATGTTGCATTCATACGGGATTAAGTTGAATTCTTGCTGAGACTTCTTCAGAAAAATATCTACCTATCCAGATAGAAGGAAAAAAGTATGGATTACTATGTACCGACTGAACCAATGACTACTCATGATTCCATAATTGAATCAATTACATACCGGTTCCAAACTAGAGGAATGTTATGGTAAAACTTCGTTTGAAACGATGTGGTAGAAAGCAACGTGCGACTTGAAAGACATGATCAGCTGTGGATTCTTCCATCCACCATTTTAGATTATATAGGAATGAAAGTGCTCTTGGCTCGACATCTTTTGTTCTGTTCCACTAGAACCCCCATTTGGGGTGTAATGTAAATAGTACATGATATGATGGAGCTCGAGTAGAAAGGATTGATTCATTTCTCAGGGGCAAGGATCTAGGGTTAGTGCCAATCAATAAGTTGGAATAACTTCGTAAGTATATCTTCGATATAGAAATCGAAAGGATCCAATTCGAGCAAGTTTCAAATCCAAAAGGAAATTTTGTTGGAATTGGTAAAACTCTTTTGATCAAAAGTGTAGCACGCGTGAATCAACTGTTCTATGATTCTTTGATAGAAAGAAATCACAAAAAAAGGTATGTTGCTGCCATTTTGAAACGATTAAGGATCACCGAAGTAATGTCTAAACCCAATGATTCAAAGTAAAGATAAAGGATCCTGGAACAAGGAAATACCGTTTTCAATTGTCTCAACAACTAGATCAGAATGAAGAATCCAAATGGATTCTAAACGAGACAAAAAAGGGGGTTAGAGACCACTCAATAAATGAAATGCCTAAGGGTTTTCTTTGAGCTATTTGGGAGTTATCCAACTTGAGTTATGAGTACAAATGATTTTTGCTTTTTCGAGAAAGAAGAAAAAAAAAAAAAGACTTAAATCATAGTCTAATGGATTTGATGATTTTATGGATCTATTTGCCATTCGAATTCTATACCTAGACATAACTTCGAATCATTTTTTCTCGAGCCGTACGAGGAGAAAACCTCTTATACGTTTCTAGGGGGGGTATTGTTCATCTACATCTATCCCAATGAGCCGTCTATCGAATCGTTGCAATTGATGTTCGATCCCGAAGAGACGGAAGAGATCTTCAGAAAGTGGGTTTTTATGATCCGATAAAGAATCAAACTTATTCAAATGTTCCTGCTATTCTATATTTCCTTGAAAAAGGCGCCCAACC